TTGAATGACAATAGCCTGGATTTCGCATCAATTCGTGATTTGAAATTACCCCTGCCGAGTTTCATATTAATATTCTATGACTTTTATTTACTATTCTATTGAATAAAAGGAATTCATAATCATGCGGTTAGGATCGATCTAAACCAGTCCATTATGTATATGATTCAACATGCCAACGATTAAACAACTTATTAGAAATACAAGACAGCCAATTAGAAATGTCACAAAATCCCCCGCGCTTCGGGGATGCCCTCAGCGTCGAGGAACATGTACTAGGGTGTATGTGCGACTCGTTCAGATCATGAACTAGAACAAAGGAAAGAGAGCAATGTTCGAATATCAATGATCAAATAGGATAGAACGGAAAACTAACTACATTTCCTATCTAAAAATAAGAAAATGGAGCATATCCCTTTTATTGTGTATGAAATTTATGGTTTCTATTGGTGTAAATCCACTCACCTCAATTCAAGATGAGAAGCAATTCTCCATTGGTAGCAAATGGTTATCCATTAAGCGGAGGAAATCTTAGTTAATATAGACCCCTCTTGCAAGAACGGACTAACAGGGTCAGCTACCCAGCCAACCTTCATAATTAAATACCGTTACTGTATAGGTAGAGCTCGTTGTGAAAGACCTATTACTGGATAATTCATGGGTAGAGCCGAAGAATGTGAACTATACAAGTTAGCAATAACATTGATTAAATGAAGTAAAGGCTCCGGTGTATAGAGAAGACCTCACCGTTTAAGAAGTAACCATAGAAACGATGGAATCCACTATTTCTTTATCATTGCTATTTTTTGTATTTTTAATACCTAGTATAGTACAATTTCGTATTTCTAGGTGAAACGCCTATAAAAAAGAAAAAATCGTGGTTGGGAAGGTTATAGTAGCCAAAGCCGTTGGAATTTTTAGTTTATACATTGGAAAAATCCGTTTTGTTATTAATATACTAGGAAAGGGGCAAAAGAATAACTGAAAGAAAGGAAATCTATTAGTTATTCGTGAAAGTTTCATTTATTCAATGACCAGAATTAGACGGGGATATATCGCTCGGAGACGTAGAACAAAAATTCGTTTATTTGCATCAAGCTTTCGGGGGGCTCATTCAAGACTTACTCGAACTATTACTCAACAAAAAATAAGAGCTTTGGTTTCGGCTCATCGGGATAGGGATAAGCAAAAAATCAATTTTCGTCGTTTGTGGATCACTCGAATAAATGCAGCAATTCGTGAAAGGGGGGTATGCTATAGTTATAGTAGATTAATAAACGGTCTGTACAAGAGACAGTTGCTTCTTAATCGTAAAATACTTGCACAAATAGCTATATCAAATAGGAATTGTCTTTATATGATTTCCAATGAGATCATAAAAGAAGTAGGTTGGAAGGAATCCACCGGTTAAACGGAGTTGCCCGGAGAATGAACTCCGGGAAGGTCGAATAAAAATGAATAGAATATGATAAAATATGAGAAAGCAGTCAAAATAAATATGAATCAACAAGTTCAATAAAAAAATTTCTTCTTCCCAGATTATTATTTGTTTTCTTACGACACGAGAATTCAATCCGGATTCTTGGATTTTTCCAACAAAATATCAATCCCCGTTTGAGTTCGGATGGGAATTCGAATTCAAGTGAATAAAAAGTAAACCTATCTTTTTCTGGCTCTAAGACTAGGAGTTCTAGTGGTCGACTCGGTTCTTTCAAATTGTTTCTCATTATTAAGAAAAGGTAACAAAGATAAAATACGAGCTTGTTTTATAGCAATAGTAATTAATCGTTGTTGTTTCAAGGTCAATCTATTCACTCGTCTAGATAATATTTTTCCCTGTTCACTAATAAATCGACTAATTAAACTCATGTTTTTATAATCAATTCGATCCCCCGATTGGATCGGGGGCAAACGCCTACGAAAAGATCGCTTGGATTTAAGAAAAGTTCGCTTGGATTTATCCATGGTTTGGTTAGTTTATTTCTTATCCCTAAAATCCTATTTCAGCCGTATCTCTAATTAGAATAAAAAAATAGGATTTGGTTTGTTTATAATTATCTTTAACTATGTTAAATATGTTATATATATATATAATGTCATTTTTTCCTTTTCCTTGTAAGATAAGATAAGGGCGCAGGTGCTCGGTTCGATCTATTTCTTTACCTCCCCGTGAATCGTATGTTTGTAACAATATGGACAGAATTTTCGCAACTCCAATCGATTAGGCGTATTGTGCCGGTTCTTTTGAGTAATATATCTGGAAATGCCCGTTGATGCCTTATTAACATTAACACCGTTTCGAACACAAGCGGTACATTCCAAAAGAACCGGTATTCGCACATCTTTACCCTTGGCCATGAACCTCCTTTGGATTTTTCATTTACTCAACTCTTCCTCTTTCAATCCGAAACGAAAAAGAAGAAAGGAAGGAAAAAACAAAATAGAATTTGTAACTTACTATCCTCTTATGCAAGATTTCACTACAATCAATATAGCAAATAAG